AAAAAGTTATTCTATGTATCAATTCTTACATCTCCTACTACTGGCGGAGTGACAGCTAGTTTTGGTATGTTGGGAGATATCATTATTGCCGAACCCAATGCCTACATTGCATTTGCTGGTAAAAGAGTAATTGAGCAAACGTTGAATACGACAGTGCCTGAGGGTTCACAAGAAGCCGAATACTTATTCGAGAAGGGTTTATTGGATTCAATTGTACCGCGGAATCTTTTAAAAGGTGTTCTAACGGAGTTATTTCAGTTGCACGATTTCTTTCCTTTGAATCAAATCGAGTATTACGGCAAATTCTCAATTGACAAACAAAAAACAAAAAAGTAGTTAGTTTTTTTGGAATCAACGTCAAAATCAGAAAAATGAAATGTGGTTTTTATTGGTGACGTACTAATTGTAGAAAGAATCAAAAGTTGCGGATAATTTTTTTTACTTGAAGTGCTGATTACTAATCAGCAAACCTCGATCAACAAGATAAAAAACAACAAGATAAAAAAGCGACTTCCTCCTTCTGGGAAATTAAGAAAACAAATTTCATCTTCCTACATTTGTATCTCAAATGGAAATAGAGAAAAAAGCCATTTTTTTTTATTTTCATTTAACGAGAATTACCATTTTGACTAAGAAGATCTCTTGGATCAGATTCAACGAATATCTTTCGAGAATTTGTAAGAATTTCTTTCTTGAATGCATTAAAAGACAAGAAAGAGCAAGAAAAGAGAAAAAAAGGATGAAGAATAAGAAAGTCGATTATCATACATATAGACATATAGATTTTTGTCGAAAAAATCAACTTATTCATTTTTTTATTTTTATTTCTACATACTAGTATATACTATACTCACTTAGATAGAATTAGTATAATTAAATCGAATTCGACTTAAAATATTTTTATACCAATAAAAAGGTAAAATAGTACATCGAGGTACCCATTCTATGACAACTATCAGCTTTCCATCTATTTTTGTGCCTTTAGTAGGTCTAGTATTTCCGGCAATTGCAATGGCTTCTTTATTTCTTCTTGTTCAAAAAAATAAGATTGTTTAGACCTAGTGAAGCCAAATCTCATTTTTCAAGACTTAAACTTGAATCATAACACAGATATATATTTAGTAAAAAGGGGATTTCTTCTGAACATAAATGAAAAAAATCTCTTATGCATGCGAAGAGATAGGGGTAAATGAATTCTAGTTCAAACAACAGGAATAAGAATCCGTGGGTGGTTCAAATAGAAAGTCAATGTATGTAGATATCTATAGTCTATAGGAGTCTATAGTGCGGTCATATGAAGGGGATGCTATTTAGATCTACTGAATTTGATAAATTATCTCGAAAGATTGACATCTGAATAGTATTAGTTGATGAGAGTTACTTCGAAAACCAAAAGAAGAGTAAATAAGATCCAATTCATTTGGGGGTTATTATCTCAATTCAATTTAAATGGAACTAGATCTAGTATGAATTGGCGATCAGAACGTATATGGATAGAACTTATAATGGGGTCTCGAAAAATAAGTAATTTTTTCTGGGCTTTTATCCTTTTGTTAGGTTCATTAGGATTCTTATTGGTTGGAACGTCCAGCTATCTTGGTAGGAATTTAATATCTTTATTTCCCTCTCAGCAAATCATTTTTTTTCCACAGGGGATCGTGATGTCTTTCTATGGGACTGCAGGCCTCTTTATTAGTTCCTATTTGTGGTGCACAATTTTTTGGAATATTGGTAGTGGTTATGATCTATTCGATAGAAAAGAAGGAATAGTGTGTATTTTTCGTTGGGGATTTCCTGGAAAAAATCGTCGTATCCTACTCCGATTCCTTATAAAAGATATTCAATCTATCCGAATCGAACTTAAAAAGGGTATTTATACTCGTCCTGTCCTTTATCTAGAAATCAGAGGCCAGGGGCCCATCCCCGTAACTCGTACTGATGAGAATTTCACTCCACGAGAAATGGAACAAAAAGCTGCTGAATTAGCCTATTTCTTACGTGTACCAATTGAAGTTTTTTGAAATGAACTGAAGAATGAATGCTTTTTGATTCTCAGCTGGAGGTAAAAAAACTCTACACTCCTCTTTTTTCTATGGCACAACTTAACGAAAATTTCTTTATTTTGAAATGTTTTACTATTGAAGAAATTTTCCGCAATTTTTTTTGACTATGCTATGGTTATTCAGTGAATTTTTTTTTTTGAAAAAAAAACTATTCGAAAATTTTAATCGAAAGGGAGTTTTTTTGGCTCGAAACCTGAATTCATTACTTCAAGTGGCTCTTTCTGGTATTCATTGAAAGGAAGGAATTGCTTCGAATTTTACCAATTGAAAAATATGGAAAGAAGATTGTTTCTTATTTCTTCATTCGAATTCAAAGTGCATTCTTATTCTATTTCTCTATTCTTTGCAAAATTTTTTCAAATTCAACAATAATATATGAAAAAAATGGCAAAAAAGAAAGCATTTATTCCCCTTTTATATCTTGCATCTATAGTATTTTTACCATGGGGGATTTCTCTCTCGTTTACGAAAAGTCTGGAATCTTGGGTTACAAATTGGTGGAATACGAAGCAATCCGAAACTTTTTTGAATGATATTCAAGAAAAGAGTATTCTAGAAAAATTCATAGACTTAGAGGAGCTCCTTCTGTTGGACGAAATGATAAAAGAATACCCGGAGACACATTTACAAAAGCTTCGGATAGGAAGCCAAAAAGAAATAATTCAATTGATCAATATCCACAATGAGGATTGTATCCATACGATTTTGCACTTCTCGACAAATATAATTTCTTTCCTTATTCTAAGTGCTTATTCTATTTTGGGTAATGAAGAACTTATTTTTCTTAACTCTTGGGTTCAAGAATTCCTATGTAACTTAAGTGATACAATAAAAGCATTTTCGATTCTTTTAGTAACTGATTTCTGTGTTGGATATCATTCACATCATGGTTGGGAACTAATGATTAGTTCTATCTCCAAAGATTTTGGATTTGCTCCTAACGATCAAATTCTATCTGTTCTTGTTTCCATTTTGCCAGTCATTCTAGATACAATTTTGAAATATTGGGTCTTCCGTTATTTAACCCGTTTATCCCCATCGCTTGTAGTGATTTATCATTCAATGACTGACTGAAAAGAAAATGATTGACTGATATTAATCCAATTATAATGTTTGTTACTGTGGACATAAGCAAAGCATTCAAAACGGACTCTTTCTATTTCTCCCCCTGGAGTTTCGCCCCTATTGGATTGCAGTAATATTTTCCAGTAAATAGCAGAATCGTGGCTAGGGAACTATACTAGCAACCTACCCCAATTTATTGTAGAAATTTTCGGGATCAATGATTGGACCATGCAAACTAGAAATATTTTTTCTTGGATAAGAGCACAGATTACTCGATCCATTTCCGTATCGCTCATGATCTATATAATAACTCGGGCATCCATTTCAAGTGCATATCCCATTTTTGCACAGCAGGGTTATGAAAATCCACGAGAAGCGACTGGACGTATTGTATGTGCCAATTGCCATTTAGCTAATAAGCCCGTGGATATTGAGGTTCCGCAAACAGTCCTTCCTGATACTGTATTTGAAGCAGTTGTTCGAATTCCTTATGATATGCAACTAAAACAAGTTCTTGCTAATGGCAAAAAGGGTGCTTTGAATGTAGGGGCTGTTCTTATTTTACCTGACGGATTTGAATTAGCGCCACCCGACCGTATTTCTCCAGAGATGAAAGAAAAGATCGGTAATCTTTCTTTTCAGAGCTATCGACCAAATAAAAAAAATATTCTTGTGATAGGTCCTGTTCCGGGGAAAAAATATAGTGAAATCACCTTTCCTATTCTTTCCCCGGATCCTGATACTAAGAAAGATGTTCACTTCTTAAAATATCCCATATACGTGGGCGGTAACAGGGGAAGGGGTCAGATTTATCCCGACGGAAGCAAGAGTAACAATACAGTTTATAATGCTACAGCAGCGGGTATAGTAAAGAAAATTATACGAAAAGAAAAGGGCGGATACGAAATAACCATCGCGGATACATCTGATGGGCCTCAAGTGGTTGATATTATTCCTCCAGGACCAGAACTTCTTGTTTCAGAGGGTGAATCTATCAAACTTGATCAACCATTAACGAGTAATCCTAATGTGGGTGGATTTGGTCAAGGAGATGCAGAAATAGTACTTCAAGACCCATTACGCGTACAAGGTCTTTTGTTCTTTTTCGCATCTGTTATTTTGGCACAAATTTTTTTGGTTCTGAAAAAGAAGCAGTTCGAGAAGGTTCAATTGTCCGAAATGAATTTCTAGATTCGTGGATTTATCAACATTAAGTTCATAATAAGAACAATATTTTTGTTGACAATTAAGAAATAAAAGAATTTGAAATTTTTTTGTTTAGATTGCTTTTTACGAGATATCGGGAATTCGTTCTACTACACTACTGGATTCTTAGCCATAGTATTATATAAGACTATTTTACTTTTTAACTTGATTTTTTTTTTGAAATGGGAATGATGTGTAACTATTATCCGATTGAAATATCAGAGAGTTCATTCCTTCAATAGTTTTCTATTCGAGAATCAAATTCGTTAGATACTAGTCCAAGTCGGAGAATAGAACGCACAGCACAGAAAGCATAAATGGGGGGTACTTCTAGGGGATTCTTTGTCTTCCTAGTCTTCGACACAAGAAAAGGAATTTTGCACATTTCTTGTGTCGAAATAGTAACGGAATGAGTCTTGATTCATTTAGTCAAAGACTTAGTCTTTATTTCGCTTTTTATAGATTTCACGTTTTTCTTTTTAATTATTATTATTACAATATCAATAGATAAATAAAGAGATAAATAAAGTAGTGGACAAACAAAAAAGAGAGAGAAATTTATTGAGCAAATAGAACTTCTTGAATGAACTTCTTAAAAAAATTCAACTTTGATGAAATAGAAAGAAAGATGATATACCAAAATTGATCGACTAAGATCCTAGTAGT